CTTTATGCATGGATCCCTTACTCATACAATTGGAAATATTGATCCAATTCAAAAAAATTATGTTTCGTAATTTCATAGTCCAATTTTTTCAATTTCTAATTGACTCTTGGATACAAATCACGAGAATGTATATTCTTCCTCGAATTTTTCATTGAAAGGTAAAGGATAAAATCCTTTTAAGAAATAAAGTTTTTTGGTCAGAGACTATATTAATAAAACCGAGGACCCCTTAACTATTAAGGGGTTAATAGAACGAATCACACTTTTACCACTAAACTATACCCGCTACAATCCAATTATTGTATAGAAATGAACTTTTTGTCGAACAAGAAACTCGGGCGTAATCAAAAGATAGAAAAAGAATTATGAAGATGAAAGGCGAGTTTTGTCAGAGGACCTAATGGGATTGGAAAAGAGGATTCATTTAAATAACGAAAAAAAAATAAGAAGTGTTTTCTTTTGTTGGAAATTTTTGACAGATATGTCTCGGCAAAACTACTTAAAATCATAATATAAAAAGACATTTTCCAAAAATGAACTCTATGTTTCTTTATCTTTTTCAGTAAAATATCGGTAAATAGAATAGCATAATAAAAATATGAAAATTTTTTTTTATTACGATTTATTAGAACAAAAGAAGCCCGGCTGGGCCTGCCCAGGCCAAGCCGTGGAAACAAAAGAGTCCCTGGGGATAAAATAAAAAAAAAAAAGGTTTTTTCTATATATAGATAGAATCTATATTAATATAGAAAGATAAGGAAGGTCTTTTTCAAGTGGTGGAGAGATGGCTGAGTGGACTAAAGCGTCGGATTGCTAATCCGTTGTACGGGTTTTTCGTACCGAGGGTTCGAATCCCTCTCTTTCCGTTTTCTTAGTGCGAGTTTTTTTTTCTTTCTTTTTTCAATTTTTAAGATGTGGAGAAGAAAAACCTTATTTTTTTTTCTTTTTTATTCTTCACGTCCAGGATTACGCCCTGGATCATTAGATAGGAATCCGAAGATGAAGAGAGAAACAAAGAATATCACTACTGTATAAACAAATAGTTTGAGAGTAAGCATTACACAATCTCCATATTTTTTATTGTATACTCCATTATTTTGTATATTTTGTTTTTATTTTGACACCAAGAAAGAAATAAAATGTTAAAAAAAATTGAATAGTAAATAGGAAAAAGGATAAAATTATTCATTACCAAAAATTTTCTTTCATACCAACAATTAAACGCGGGTTCATACTGTAAGACTTATCTGATCTTATTAATTGTTATAATTTTTTTTTTGAATAAGGCATGTATTTGTCTAGGACAGTATTAAAGACCTTATCGAAAACTTACAGCAGCTTGCCAAACAAAAGCTAAGAGCAAAAATAGCAAAGGTATTACTGGCATAATATCTACGATTGGAGTCAAAAAAGCGTAGGCCTCAGGTAATTTGGCTACAAAAAAACTACTGGAATAAAGGGCATAATTTAGATAAATACAGATCAAACTAAATATATTAAGCATAACAAACATTTTGTTCTTGAGGATAATTGTATTTTTTTTGATTGAGTTATTGATAGAGGGGAAAATGAATAAGAACAAATGAACTCGCCCAATCAAAAAAAAATCCTTCAATTCTCAAAAAGAGAATAGAAAAAATCATACTTTCTTCAATATCTTAATTGAATTATATGTAATGATCAATAAATTCGGTTTAATTCGACATCTACACATATAAAATTATAGCAACGGTTTTATCGGTGGTGTTGACGAACAACCAATACAAATATTAGTGTTTATTAGTGCCGAATAGCAATATAAATGGGGCGTGGCCAAGTGGTAAGGCATCGGGTTTTGGTCCCGCTATTCGGAGGTTCGAATCCTTCCGTCCCAGAATATGCCTGACCCATTCTAACAATCTAATAATGTTATTATTAGATCAGAAATTTTTGATTATAGAATCATAATCATTTAGTTATATATATCTATTTAGATTCTATTAGATATTTTATGAAATAATAGAATCCATAGTCTATTAGATAGATTTATTCTCTCTCTATATGTTTCAATATAATATATATATTGATATATTTTATTTATATTTTTTCGTTTTTTTTTTGTTTCACTAGAACTCTCATTTTAGTTTTTTTGAGGGGTTTGTGATGTAAATGGTACATGATGGAGCTCGAGTAGAAAGTATTGAGTCATTTCTTGGGGGCAAGAATGGTTAGTATCAATCAATAAATTGGGCCAACTTCGTAAGTATCTTTTCCAGATATAAATTGAAAGGGTCCAATTCAAGGAAGTTTCAAACAACTTTTGGGGAATTGGTAAAATTCTTTCGATTCAAAGTGTATTGCACAAGAATCAACGATTCGCATGATTCTTTAATAGAACGAAATCACAAAAAAGGTTATGTTGCTACCATTTTGAAACGATTCAAAATCACCGAAGTAATGTCTAAACCCAATGATTCAAGGCAAAGATAAAGGATCCTGGAACAAGGAAATACCCTTTTCAATTCCATTTTTCAACAACTAGATTAGAATGCAGAATTAAAATAGATTCTAAAGAATACAAACAAAAAGGGGTTAGAGACCGCTCAATAAATGAAACGCTTAAGGGATTTTCCTTGAGTTATTTGAGAGTTATCCAACTTGAGTTATGGGGTGCAAATGCTAATAGTTTTTTGGTTGTGAACAAAAAAGAAGAATAAGAAAAAAAAAGTACTTAAATCATTATGTTTTACATTTTAATTCTATACCTAGGCATAACTTCGAATTTTCTTGAGCCGTACGAGGAAAAAACTTATTATACGTTTCTAGGGGGGTATTGTTTATCTACATCTATCCCAATGAGCCATTTATCGAATCGTTGCAATTGATGTTCGATCCAGAAGAGAAGGAAGAGATCTTCGAAAAGTGGGTTTTTATGATCCGAGAAAGAATCAAACCCATTTTAATGTTCCTGCTATTCTATATTTTCTTGAAAAAGGGGGCTCAGTCTACAGGAACTGTTCATGATATTTCAAAGAAAGCGGGGGTTTTTAACGAATTTCGCATTAATCACGAAATTAAATTAATGAAATAAAAATAAAATAGCAATATTGAAAAAGAAGGTGTAAATGATTTGTATATAACTTTGTATAACCCTTATTCCGTTATTTTTTTTTTCTTGTTCTATTCATCTTATACTACTAAATTGAGTATTACTTCTATAGAATGTCGTTTTTGATAACAATAAAAAATATATATATTTTTTTTTTTTATTTCTTTTTATTTATTATTTTCTATTTCCCCATTCTAGTCTTTTCTCAACATTTCCATTCATATTGACAACAGTGTATCAAATAAATATAATTCATCCGTAGATAATATATTTTTATTTCATTTTAATAATGAGTTCATTGGGTTCGCTGTGACACAAGAAGTCTTTTGTAATAATGGATAACATAATCAATAACGGGTATTCTATAAATATTAAATATTTTGACTTTTTGAAATTTAATGTTTTGATTGTGCCGTACAGCTTTCTCTCTTTATTTATTTTATTTGTATTCCGATTGTATCTACACATTCTAATTCTTTTTTCGGGTTGCTAACTCAACGGTAGAGTACTCGGCTTTTAAGTGCGGCTAGCATCTTTTACACATTTGTATGAAGTAAAAGATTCGTCATACCATCGGTAGAGTTTGTAAGACCACGACTGATCCTGAAAGGAATGAATGGAAAAAACAGCATGTCGTATCAATGGAGAATTCTGAGAATATTTCATTCTTACCAGGTAACTCCAAAACCTTGTTTTGAATTCTTCGTGTAGAACAAAGAAATTTTTGGGTCGATTGAATAAATGGATAGAGCCCTATCGGGGCCCAATTACTATGGCCTAGGGAAACAAAGAACAACGAGCTTCTGTTCTTAATTTTTGAATAATTACCCGATCTAATTATACGTTAAAAATATATTAGTGCTTGGCGCGGGAAAGGTTTTTCCGATGAATGAAGTATCACTTTTTTATGAGTCCTAACTATTAGTTATTCTCTATTATGAGGTGGAGCTAGATGTGTAGAAGAAGGCAGTATATTGATAAAGATATTTTTTTTTCAAAATCAAAAGAGCGATTGGATTGAAGAAATAAAGGATTTCTAAACATCTTGTTATCTTAGAATGAAGATAACTCAATTCGATGAAAAAAGAGATGATAGAGAGTCTCTGTTAGCCAGTCTTATTCCGAGGTATCTATACCTTGTTTTGACTGTATCGCACTATGTATTATTTGATAACCCAATAAATCCCCTATTCTCGGTTTCAATCTAATTTCAAATGGAAAAATTTAAAGGATATTTAGAACTAGATAAATCTCGGCAACATGATCTCCTATACCCACTTTTCTTTCGGGAGTATATTTATGCATTTGCTCATGATCATGTTCTAAATAGATCGAGTTTGTTGGAAAATGTGAGTTATGACAATAAATCTGGTTTTTTAATTGTAAAACATTTAATTAATCGAATGTATTACCAGAATAATTTGATTATTTCCGCTAATGACTCGAATCTAAAAAATTTTTGGGGGTATAACAAGAATTTGTATTCTCAAATAATATCAGATGGATTTGTAGTCATTATGGAAATTCCATTTTCCCTAAGATTAGTCTCTTCCTTAAAGGGTACAGAAATCGTAAAAATTTATAATTTACGATCAATCCATTCAACATTTCCTTTTTTAGAGGACAAATTCCCACATTTAAATTATGTATCAAATGTATCAATACCCTACCCTATTCATCCGGAAATCTTGGTTCAAATCCTTCGCTACTGGGTGAAAGATGCCTCTTCTTTGCATTTACTACGACTCTATCTTCACAAGTATTTTAATTGGAATAGTATTATTATCCCAAAGAATTCTTTTTTTATTTTTTCAAAAAGTAATCCAAGATTTTTATTGTTCCTATATAATTCTCATGTTTGTGAATACGAATCTATCTTACTTTTTCTTCGTAACAAACCTTCTCATTTACG